AACTGAATTCCCCATTTATTGAAAAATCCCATTTTTTGCTCATTCTTCATTGAATCATATAGATCGATCTAGCTCTGATGGGATTTATATTCTGTTTACTAAATCACATAAAATTTGACACAAAAACTCCATATATGAATGATATGGAATGTATGAAATCCGTATGAACGGAGAATAAAGAAAATTTTCTACTCAAATTGAAATTTGCAACAGAATAGATACAAAAGGAAAGGAATTGATAAAACATTCTTGGAAAAAAAAAATTATGTGGCTTAACGCTTAATTCGATTTATTTATAGTATAGAATTTTGTATAGTATAGAATTTTGTAGAGAATATCCCTTCGTTCTATTTCTACCATTATTATGATATTACATATTCCTATTCGATTGGATACCAAAAAAACAGATGCAAGATTTGATCCCTTCGCCGAGATAAAGACAGAATAATCAGAAACAATATAGAGTTGATTTTTTTTTGTTACTTAACCCTTTTTGCCCTGTCTATTGTATTGTGAAAAAAAGATTTGCAGAGAAAAAAGATATTTTTACCTATTTAGTACTATATTCATAGAATTCGAAAAATACGAGTGTAAAGCGGGTTCTTTTTATTAATTTATTTATAGTAAACTTAAACACAAGCAGATACCTATATATCATATATTAAGATACTCGATTGTCTGTGTAATTTCTGTTCTGGTTTCGGGGGTTGCATATACCCATAATTGTTGCTATAATGGAATTTGAGACTGAGAAAAAGAAAGGCGGAGAAATAATAACGATTCTTTTTTATTGAAAAGACGCAATACTTATTAGTTATCATTTGGATTTTCTTATGCCATTAGGGAACCCTAATTTGAAATCAAAATCTAAGAGTTGTTCATAAATTCGCAGTCAAGTCAATAGTTATAGTTAAAGGTTCAATTTCTCATTAATTTTTACTTTTGTGACTGAAAGCCTATATATATTTTCAAAAGTATGGATCCTAAAAAAAGGAAAGATTTTTTTAGTAGTGAAGGGAATTAAGTAGGGAAAAGGGATTCAAAATGCAAGTACAATAAAAAAAAATCAGTAATCCATCCCAAAGAGGTCATATTTGCATCTATTTTGTATCATTTTGGCGGCATGGCCGAGCGGTAAGGCGGAGGACTGCAACTCCTTGGTCCCCAGTTCGAATCTGGGTGTCGCCTGATTCTAATGAAAAAAAAAAGACCCGAAATTCCTTATCGACTGATAGAACCTATAACTCACCTAATTATTCCCCAGCCGAAGGAGAGACCCTTGTCTCTTGATATGTACTTACTCGATTCTAAGCATCTGGGGTTCTCAAAAGTTCAAGTTCTGTAAATCCTTGTGTCTAGGATTCAAGGGAAGATTATACTAAGTAGTGGTTACTAACTGAGCCTTGAATTCGATTAGAGAGCCGAAGGCGATATCTAACTAGTTCGTAATTAGGAATTGTGAAAAAGCGGAATATATTTTGTATACACACTCAAAGGAGTCTCTGAGTATTCAGGTATTTGATTAATATTCGATTGGGTAATTGGCTTTTTTAGAAAAAAAAGCTCAAAAAGAACCTCTTTTCCGCCGGTCAAGAGTGGAATAGGCTGTTAAAAATCGTATAGGAATTTGTTATATGTATGTGGATTTATTGAATTGCTTCATTAAATTTAATTAATAGTCCGAAATAAGAATCCCTTTTTGACTCTGTATCATTGATTTTACTATTATTAGTATTAGTGAACAATAATGGAATAATTCCTTCATATTTATAGAGATAGGGGACATAATTCACATGGATATTGTAAGTCTCGCTTGGGCTGCTTTAATGGTAGTCTTTACATTTTCCCTTTCACTTGTAGTATGGGGAAGAAGTGGACTCTAGAAATACTACTTAACTAATTGAGTTTTGAGTATGAGGAATCAAACTGTATCAATTGTTTTATAGAGCGTTCCGCAAAGTGTTTTTAAAGATAATAATGTCAATCAAAGAGATATTTTAATAATTCCCATGTTTATATTTCGAAAGGAAATGTAGATGATAGGAAATATATTTCGGATTTTTTCTAAATTCTCTATTTCGCCGAACGGACTCTTATACAAATTATATAGGGACAACGGGGAACAGCAGACCCCCTTTTTTGTTTTCCTCTTTCTCCAAATACGAGAGAAAGCCGCCGTTCTGTTATTAATATTAAGCGGATACCTACTTTCTAAAGGAAAGAACATAGATATAGTGCTTGTTCAACAAGATATACACATAATAAGATCTTGACCCGGACGAGTCGCAGATTTGGCACTTACCACTTGTTTTATTATTTTAGAAACCGGATTTGTGCTTTATCGACTCATTTCATATCATGGTTTAAGTGTTACAAATTCAATTAATGAGGCTTACTATTTCTTTTCAAAATTCGAAGAAGTTTACATACCATAGAACTCTTTGGATCATCTATCAACCAGTCAATCAATTTAATTACTTTACTTCTTGGAAATGATAAAAAAAGATTACTATTACTAATACTAAGTTGATTTTTTTTATTAATATAGTATATGTTATACCCATACCATTTTTCTTTCTTTGATTCTTTCGGTAGATACTTGGATTTCTATTTGAAATAATCCGAAATCTAGGAATTCGAACTGTATGTAAAATAAAAGTAAGAGTTGCCTTTCGATTATTTCGGATTGATCAGAATCAATACAAATCGATCAAATAGATGTAGCCAAAAATAGAATTGGGGTCCCTATGTACATAACAGAAGATACATATTGTAGATTGATCTATATAAAATTAAGTATTTATCTTTATTTATAGTATAGCACAACTTTCTACACTACAAAAAAACACTAATCTAATAGATAAATAGATAGTATAGCATGGTAGAAAGAAATATATGAATCTTTCTACCATACTATCCAATTTCATCGAATACTGCTGATTCTAGCCTGCTCATTTCATTTAAGAAACGAAATTGGAATCCTTTTTTATTTCCATTTTTTCAATCATTGATAAAGAGGTCAAGTTTCATTCAAATTAATCATTTTGGCTAACCGTTTTTACATAGATAATAAGTAAAAAGGCAGTAGGAACTAGAATGAAGAGTGCAGTAGCAATAAATGCGAGAATATTGACTTCCATAATCTCATCGTTTTTTTACTTCGCAATAACTCGGGATTTAATCCCATAGAGATGATCAATTTTTCGCCTGTAAATTCAATGGGATGAATTACATCTTGATGGTATTGAATCGGATTAATATCATGAATAACAATATCTGAGCTATCATATCAATTCGCCGTCGCGAATTGAATAGTATAACATAGGAAAATCTTTTATCCATACTGAATCAAAAAAAAAAAAAAATAAAGAAGGAAAAAAAGATTCTTCATTACCCCGAAAAAGGTCTAAAAAGGCAAGATCCTTGTTTGATCTTGCTTTTATTAATATCCTCTCCTGTTTTCTTGGGTTGTACTCGGGCGCATATATGAAAAGTTAAACGTGCAATTTGAATGAGATAGAATGTTTCAAATTGAAATTAGTTAGTCTTAGTGATTGAGATGGCACAAAATCGGAGACAGAAAGAGAGATAGGATTAATCTGAAAAAGTATTTTGTCAGGGTAACTATAATAAAAAAAAAATTGTGTATTGTACAAGAAACGAATTCCATTTGTGTATGTACTCCCGAGAAGCATATGGGACTCTATTCCATTAGATAGACGCGAGAAATTGAAAAGCCAGACCTAATATGTTTTGGAATCCTACGTATGATCTTGCAAATAAAAAAGGGGGTGCTAGTACTAATTCACATATCTCTCCCAGCAACCAGTCCTAGTTGATGTAATGAAAATTTGTAGGTGAGAAATAAATGCAAAAAGAAAAAGGAAAGAAAAAAGAACTAAGAATCATAAGAATAAGAATCCCTATTGCAAAGTGAAATTCGACTGTCTTTCTTTTCCCAGAGAGTGGAAAGATGAATTGATAAATTGATAAATTATATATATTGGTTATCGGATCTGTCGGGACTGACGGGGCTCGAACCCGCAGCTTCCGCCTTGACAGGGCGGTGCTCTGACCAATTGAACTACAATCCCGGGGAACTAATACCTACAGTATCCATTTTTTTATGATTTGATTCAAAACATTTCTTTTTAGAATTTTCGTGTTGGAACGGAGACGCGTGATATCCGCATGAATATGCACTTTAGTGAGAACAACATGAATTACTCGTAATTTTTCCTTATTTCAAAATCGATTGAGAATACATCTTTATACTTAAATTTTATACTTAAATATTTATACTTAAAGTAAAGATCGTGATATGAATCATGATAATAATCATGATCCAAATTTCCCAGAACAAATAAATCGAGCAAACAAATAAAAAAATGGAATCTATAGGATAAATTTGGACTCTTTTCTTCCGCCTATCCTCCGTTTCTGGAGGGCAAATATCTTCATCTCATAGTGGATGAGCGAATTATTGGGCCGAGCTGGATTTGAACCAGCGTAGACATATTGCCAACGAATTTACAGTCCGTCCCCATTAACCGCTCGGGCATCGACCCAGGAAGAATCAATTCAAATTTAGGCTTATTGATGATCCATGATTAACTTCCTTATGTAGTACCCTACCCCCAGGGGAAGTCGAATCCCCGTTGCCTCCTTGAAAGGGAGATGTCCTGAACCGCTAGACGATGGGGGCATAGGTGCCCAACTGCCATCATACTATGAATATAGTATGAACAGTTTTTTGAAATTGTCAATATAACCTAATAATTAGAATTGGATTCAAAGGATCTTTCCGTCTTACATACACGATTCCATAGAGTTTTTGTTTATGAATCATTCACTCTAAGCATTCGATCTTCAATATATAACCATTCGAATTTCTTTATTATTTTATTATTATTATAATGAATATAATATTCATATAATAATAATATATAAATATTTTATTATTCGTTTATTTATTTTTTTATTTATTTTATATTTTTTTA